TGCTTAGTTCTGTATAGTTTATGTATTATAAAATTAAAATTAATATTATTTTAATTTATTTAGTTAAAATTAAATTACAAAATAAATATGTAATTTATTCTTACTAATATTTATATTATAAATTTAATTAATATTTTAAGATTGACATGTTAGATATAAAAAATTTGAAGTTTGATCCTTGCTTAGTTTTCATTAATATTTTAAAGTCTATATGTAAATATTTTGTTTGACAATTAGTTGATTTATTTTTAAAAAATAAGTTAGTATAATAAATATTTAGAAGGTAATTTATTCATTCTCAGTAGATAGTTTTAGATAATAAATGTAAATTGTATCTAGTAATAGTAAAAAAAAAGTTAGTTAAAATTAGTGCCAGCAGCTGCGGTTAGACTAAGGAAATAAGTGAAAATTTGTTAGTAAGAAAGTTAGTTGAGATTAAGTTATTGTATAAGATAAATAAATTTTAATAGGTGAAATTTAAAAAATAGTAGTTATGTTATTAGTTTGTATAGTTTAGTTAAGCTTAGAAAATAGGAAAATAAACCAGGATTAGATACCCTGTTATTTCTTAAAAAAATTATAAAATACTGAAGTATTAAATAGGTATAATCTTTAAATTTAAAGGATTTGGCGGTATTTTAGCCTAGTTAGAGGAACCTGTACTATAAACGACATTCCACGAAAAATCTTACTTAATTTAGTAAATCAGTTTGTATATCGTCATTATTAGATAACCTTAGTAGAGAAGAAGTTGTTAAAATTGTAGAGTATAAAAATATTAGATCAAGGTGCAGCTTATAATTAAGTTAGATATGGGTTACATTAAAATTTATTTAGACGAATGGAGAATGAAATATTTTTTGTGAAGGTGGATTTAATAGTAAAAATGAAATTAATAAGTTTTTTTGATATTAGCTCTAAAATATGCACACATTGCCCGTCGCTCTCATTTTTAAAGTGRGATAAGTCGTAACATAGTAGNGGTACTGGAAAGTGTCTCTAGAAATCAAAATAAAGTTTAAAAGTTAAGCATTTCGGTTACATTGAAAATTTTACTGTGCGAGTCAGTATATTTTGAGTTGAAGAATTGTTAAGTGGAGATAAGAGAAATAGCTTAAAATAAAAAAAAAGTAATATTCATAAAGAAATAAATTTGCGATAGAGAATTAGTACTGTGAAGGAAGTTTGAAATAAATTGAAAATTAATGTATAAAAAAGTAAAAATTAAAATTTGTACCTTGTGTATCAGGGAAAATTAAAATTATATAGGTAAATTATGAATCCCGAAATAAAAAGAGTTATCTGAAAATATAAGTTATTGTAGTAAAATTATTTATAATTTTGAGGTAGAGGTGAGAGATCAGACGATTTTTATTATATCTGGTTTTTTCTAAAATAAATTTAATTTAAATAATAGATAAAATAATATTTATTATTTAAGAGTTGGAGGGAAAAGCTTCTAGCTCAAATAAAAATGGTATATAAATTTTTAGTAATAGTTTTAAATTAGGCTTAAGATCAGCCATATTAAAAATACGTTTTAGTTTATAGAGATTAAAAGAAATATTTTATAAATTTTATTATAGTAGGATAAATTATTTAAAAATTTAAGTGGGTAGTTAAAATGATTTTATTAGTATAAATTAAATAATAATTTTATTTTAAATTAATAGAAAAAAAAAAATTAAAAAATTTAGTGGTAGAGTTAAGAAATTCAGCAAATATATTTTTGCCTGTTTATCAAAAACATGTCTTTATAAGAAGATATATAAAGTCTAACCTGCCCACTGAAATTTAAAGGGCCGCGGTATATTGACCGTGCGAAGGTAGCATAATCATTAGTCTTTTAATTGGAGGCTGGAATGAATGGTTGAACAAAAAATAGTCTGTCTCAGCACTAAAATTAGAAATTAACTTTTAAGTGAAAAGGCTTAAATTTTACAGAGGGACGATAAGACCCTATAAAGCTTTATATTAATTGGATGAGTAATAAGAATTAAAAATTATTTATCTAAGAAATATTATGTTGGGGCGACAAAAATATAAATTGTAACTGTTAAAAAGTGTAAACTTAAAATAAAAGATTTAAATATTGATCTTTTAATAAAGATTATAAGATTAAGTTACTTTAGGGATAACAGCGTAATCTTTTTTGAGAGTTCTTATCGACAAAAAGACTTGCGACCTCGATGTTGAATTAAGAAGTCCTTTTGGTGTAGCCGTTAAATGGGAAGGTCTGTTCGACCTTTAAATTCTTACATGATTTGAGTTCAGACCGGCGTGAGCCAGGTTGGTTTCTATCTTCTGTGTATAAATGAGCTTTTTTAGTACGAAAGGATTAGAAAGTAAAAATATTTTTAGGATAAAGAATAAAATTAAGAAAAACTAAATTATAAGTTTAAAAATTTAAGTGGCACAAATTATTTATTATGATGTTAAGTTTAGTAATAGTATTAAATTATGTAATTTTAATAATTTGTATTTTAGTGGGAGTAGCTTTTTTAACTCTTTTAGAACGGAAAATTTTAGGTTATATTCAAATTCGAAAAGGGCCTAATAAAGTAGGAGTGGCCGGGTTATTTCAGCCTTTTGCTGACGCAGTAAAATTATTCAGAAAAGAATTAACTAGGCCTATAATAAGAAATTTTTTACCTTATTATATTTCACCGGTTATAACTTTATTTTTATCTTTAGTGATTTGAATTATTATACCTTACGAGTTTAGGTTAGTTAGTTTTGAGATAAGAGTTTTATTTTTTTTAGCATGTAGGAGGATAGGAGTCTATACAATCATAAGTGCAGGGTGAGCTTCTAATTCTAAATATGCTTTATTAGGAAGATTGCGGTCAGCCGCTCAAACTATTTCGTATGAGGTAAGGTTAGCTTTAATTTTATTAAGGTTTATTTTTTTAACGGGTAGATTTGATTTTTTAAATTTTAGGGAGTACCAAAAAGAAATGTGATTTATTTTTATCAGAGGGCCTCTAAGAATAGTATGGTTTGTCAGATGTTTAGCAGAAACTAATCGTACTCCTTTTGATTTTGCAGAGGGGGAGTCTGAATTAGTATCAGGATTTAATGTAGAGTATAGGAGAGGAGGGTTTGCTTTAATTTTTATAGGTGAATATTCTATAATTTTGTTTATAAGAATATTATTTTCTCTAATATTTTTAGGGGGAGGGGTTAGTAGTGTCCTATTTTATTTAAAGTTAGGATTATTAAGATTTATATTTGTTTGAGTACGAGGGACTTTGCCTCGGTTTCGGTACGACAAATTAATAAGATTAGCATGAAAAAGATTTTTACCTGTAAGTTTAAATTATTTACTATTTTTTAGAAGGTTTAAAGTATTTTTAATAGTTTTTATTTAAAATTAAGTACTTAAATTAGAAAAACTATTAGCAGAGTTGAACTGCTTTAAAATGTTTTCAAAACATTTACTTTCCAAAAAGTTAAATAGTTATTTAAGTAGTTTATCTCATAAAAAAAAAATTAGTGGGTTAATAAAATAAATAGTAAAATAAATAATTGTAATGATTTGGCCTGTAAGAATATAAGGTGTTTCTACAGGTCGAGCACCAATTCAAGTTAATAAAATAAGAATGGTAATTAAAGTTCAAAATAAAAATTTGTTTAAAGGATAAAAAGTTAGTCTTCGAAATTTTATTAGGTTCACGAAAGGTAGAATAAATAAGATAGCAATAGAGAGGACTAGAGCGATTACACCTCCTAGTTTATTAGGGATTGAACGCAGGATGGCGTAAGCAAAGAGAAAGTACCATTCAGGTTGAATATGAGGAGGAGTAACAAGAGGGTTTGCAGGGATAAAGTTGTCAGGATCACCTAAAAGGTAAGGAGCTAGTAAAGAAAGCAGAGTAAGGCAAATAAAAAAAATAAAAAATCCAGCGATATCTTTAAATGAAAAATAAGGATGGAAAGAAATTTTATCTCTTTGAAACAAGATACCTAGAGGATTGTTAGACCCAGTTTGGTGTAGAAAAAGGATATGAATTAAAGCTAGGGCTGCAATAATAAATGGGAAAAGAAAATGAAATGTAAAAAATCGAGTTAATGTAGCGTTTTCGATAGCGAAACCTCCTCAAAGTCATTGAACTATTTCTGTCCCGATATAGGGGATAGCAGAGAGAAGATTTGTAATAACAGTTGCTCCTCAAAAAGATATTTGACCCCAAGGGAGAACATAGCCTATAAAAGCAGTTGCTATCACTAAAAATAAAATGGCGATCCCTGAAAATCACGTTGGTGTGAATCGATAGGAACCATAGTATAAACCACGACCAATGTGGGAGTATAGACAAATAAAAAAAAAGGAGGCACCGTTAGCGTGAAGAGCTCGTAAGAACCAACCGTAGTTGACATCACGACAAATATGGGCAAGGCTTGAGAATGCTAGATCTACATGAGCAGAGAAGTGCATTGCTAAAAATAAGCCGGTAGCAATTTGAGTGATTAAGGATAACCCTAAGAGTGACCCAAAATTTCATCAAGTAGAAATATTAGAGGGGATAGGTATATCGATAAAAGCTCCATTAGCTAATGAGAGTAAAGGGTGAGTTTTTCGTAAAGGAAGCGTTGACATTAATATATAATTTAAAGAGATAGACGTAAAGGTCCTTGAGAATTGTTTGTAATTTTTACAATTACAATCAGAGTTAATAAAAGATAAAGTATTATAAAGATAGTATACAATAAGAGAGAAGGAAGATAAATAAGGGAGATAATGTTTTGTATAGGAAGCTCTGGTGATATTTGGGTATAAAAGGAACTTAGAGATAAAGTGTTAAAGTAAGAAATTAAATAATCAGAAAAAAATATTTCAAATAAAAAGAATCCAATAAAAAGTCAAACAAAAAAAGAAGCAAGTATAGTAGAAAATTTGAATGTTTCGTTGGAAGCGAGGGAAGTAACATAGATGAATAAGACTAATATTCCGCCTAAAAAAATAAGAAATAAGATGTATGAAAATCAAAATGATAGGTTAATCACACCCGAGGTGATACAAATAAAACAGGTTTGAACAAGTAATGTTAACCCTATTGCTAAAGGGTGGTGGGTCGTTAAAAAAGTAAGAGATAATATAAAAATACATAAATATGAAGCTAACAAAAGTAGAATAACAGAAAATAGTTAAAGAAGAATATTAATTTTGGGGGTTAAAGGTAAAGTTACTTTTTTTTTCTGATGTTTTAAATAATAAATTATAATTTAGATTTACAAGACCTATGTTTTTATTAAACTATTAAAACATAAATGACGAGATTTGGTTTTTTTTGTATTCCTATATTTATATCTATCAGGGGTTTAATAATATTTATTTCTAAACGGAAGCATATATTGAGAACTTTACTAAGCTTGGAATTTATTATATTAAGTATTTTTTGAATTATAAGGGTAAGATTAGTAAAAATAAGAGGTGACATTTTTTTTATTTTATTTTTTTTAACTTTAAGTGTGTGTGAAGGAGCATTAGGGTTAGGTTTGTTAGTTTTAATTGTGCGGAGACATGGAAATGATTGCTTCAATAATTTTAGAATTTTACAATGTTAAAATTTATTATAAGAATTTTATTATTGATATTGTTAGTGAAGGAGTGATGAGTAGTACAGCATAGTTTATTTTTTATAGTGTTTATATTAAGTTTTTTATGTATACGAGAATTTAAGTTTGTAGAAGAAACAAGCATATCAAATTTGGATAGAATAAGATATATCTTAATTTTGTTAAGATTTTGGATTATTAGATTATTTTTAACGGCTAGTATAAAAATTTATAGGTTAAAAAATTTTAACCAATATTTTATGCTAGTAAGTTTATTTTTATTACTTTTTTTAATTTTAAGATTTAGAGTTTCTAATTTTATTTTTTTTTACATTAGATTTGAAGCTTCTTTAATTCCTACTTTAATATTAATTTTAGGTTGAGGGTACCAACCTGAACGAATTCAAGCAGGATTATATATATTATTTTATACATTATTTGCTTCTTTGCCTTTATTAGTTTCTTTGTTAAGAATTTATTTTAGACAAGGGACCTTAGAGATAAAGATAGTAAATGAATTAAGTTTGTTAGAATTTAATAGATGATTATGGTATTTAGCCAGGGTGAGGGCATTTATTGTAAAAATACCTATATTTATAGTGCATTTGTGGCTACCTAAAGCTCATGTAGAGGCACCAGTAGCAGGTTCAATAATTTTAGCAGGAGTTTTATTAAAACTTGGAGGTTATGGTTTGATTCGGATTATAGTTTTATTTAATTTTGTTAGTAAAAGGGTTTCTTGAGTATGGGTAGGAGTTTCTTTAGTAGGTGGAGTAGTAGTAAGTTTAGTGTGTTTACGGCAAGTTGATATTAAAGCCTTAATTGCATATTCTTCAGTAGCCCACATAAGGCTAGTTTTAAGAGGTTTAATAGTTTTAGGCAGATGAGGAATTAATGGTGCTCTTATAGTGATAGTAGGGCATGGATTGTGTTCGTCTGGATTATTTTGTATTGCAAATATAGTGTATGAGCGGCTCGGAAGACGAAGAATACTAGTTAACAAAGGTTTATTAAGATTTATACCTAGAATAGCTTTATGATGGTTTCTTTTAAGAGCTGGTAATATAGCTGCGCCTCCTAGTCTAAATTTATTAGGGGAAGTAAGATTAATTATTAGTATAGCGAGATGAAGAAAAGTTTCTTTAGTTATGATTGGATTCCTTTCGTTTTTTAGAGCAGCTTATAGATTATATATATTTTCTTTAAGGCAGCATGGCCATTTTTATAAAAGAACATATGCTTGCTGCTCAGGCAAGGTACGAGAATATCTTGTTTTAATACTTCATTGGTTACCATTAAATATGGTAATTATAAATAGTATAATTATTATATATTGCTTAAATAGTTTAATAAAAATAAAGGTTTGTGGTGCCTTAGATATAAGTTTATTTTGAGCTATGAGTTGAGTAGTTATTATACATGTAAGAAGAATAGTATTTTTGTTACTAGGAGGAGTAAGGTGTGTTGTAGTATCAATAGATTTTTTAATTAGAAGATCTATAATTTTTATTGAATGAGAAATTTTAAATTTAAATTCAGTTAGTATTGTGATAACATTAATTTTAGATTGAATATCAATAATATTTTTAGGATTTGTTAGATTTATTTCTTCAATAGTTTTACTTTACAGTGGGGATTATATAAAGGAGGATAAAAATTACAATCGATTTATGTATTTAGTGATAGGATTTGTTTTGTCTATAAGGTTTCTTATTATTAGCCCTAATTTAGTGAGTATTTTATTAGGTTGAGATGGGTTAGGGTTAACTTCTTATGTTTTGGTAATTTATTATCAAAATGAGAAATCTGTGAATGCAGGATTGTTAACGGCTTTATCTAACCGAATTGGGGATGTAGGGATTTTATTAAGTATTTCTTTGATATTTAGGGTAGGAAGATGAAATTTTGTATTTTGGGCAAGGAGGTTAGAAGAAAAAGAAAATTTTTTAATTTTGGTAAGATTAATTGTTTTAGCAGGGATAACAAAAAGAGCTCAAATTCCTTTTTCAGCTTGGTTACCTGCTGCTATAGCAGCTCCTACCCCTGTGTCAGCATTAGTACATTCTTCGACTTTAGTAACGGCAGGGGTTTATTTATTGATTCGTTTCAGAGTAGCTATTGAAGGCTCAGTGATCCAATTAATTTTATTTTTAGTTGCTTGTTTGACTATATTTATAGCAGGGCTAGGAGCCAATTTTGAGTATGATTTAAAAAAAATTATTGCTTTGTCTACATTGAGTCAGTTAGGTGTGATAATAAGAATTGTAGCTTTAGGGTTCAAAGAGTTAGCTTTTTTTCATTTGTTAACTCATGCTTTATTTAAAGCTTTATTATTTATATGTGCAGGTAGAATTATTCATAATATGAAAGATTACCAAGATATCCGAGCTATAGGGAGGCTAGTGAGGCAAATACCTTTAACTAGTATATTATTAATATTGGCAAATTTAGCTTTATGTGGAACACCTTATTTAGCTGGATTTTATTCTAAAGATTTAATTTTAGAGATATCTTTTATAGGGCCTTTAAGAATGGTAGGGCTCTTATTGTATATTCTAGCCACAGGGCTAACTGTGTGTTATACAGGACGATTAGTTTATTACAGAATAAGAAAAGTATTTAGGGTAGGAAGATTGCATAGAGTTAGAGATGAAAGAGTTCTGATAAGAAGCCCTATAGTGTGCTTAAGAGTAGGAGCCATTTTTAGAGGCGCAGCTTTGTCTTGATTAATTTTTCCTTTGCCTTTTATAATTTGTTTAAGAACAATAATGAAGTGGATAGTATTAAGAGTTAGGTTAGTAGGCGGGGGAGTAGGTTATTTATTAAATTTAATGAGGGAGATAAAAAAGTTAAAGAGGTTAGATTATTATAAGGTCGTTGTAGTTTCAGGATCTATATGGTTTATACCATTTTTATCAACAGGGTGAGCTAGGGAGAAAGTTTTAGGGGTGTCAATAGTATACCAGAAAATTGGTGATTATGGTTGGTACGAATATTATGGGGGTCAAGGAAGATATAAATGAGCAGTAAGTAAATCTTTAATTATTCAAGTATTTCAAGATAATAGAGTAAAAGTGTATATATTAATATTTATAATTTGAGTGGCAGTACTGAGAGTTTTAAGTTAAAGTTTTTATAGCTTATAAATATAAGAGCATAGCTTTGAAGTTGCTGAGGAGATTATTAATCTAAAAACATTTTTACTTTAAAAAGAAATTCTTTAGCTTTACGTTGAAATTGTAATGTGTTTATTATACACCATAAAAGTAGAAATTTAAACGGAATCAAACCGCTTAAGGAGAAAGTTAGAAGCTTTTTCTTTATCTAAAAATTTCCTTAACTAGAAAATTCAATAATGTCATTAACAGTGACAAGCCTCTTTTTGGCTTTAGTTAAATTAAAAGAGGGCCTTTAGGCCAAAATCCAGGCCGAAACTGGGAGCAATTTTGCTTCTCATTTAAATAAGATTAACTTAAAAGTACCTTTTGTATGCAACACAAATATCATAGTTGACTATAATCCTATGTTTAAAAAGATCAGTTTAAAGCTCCTTGGTTTCATTCGTGGTACAGACCTATAAGAAGAATAATTAAAAAAATGATTCTTGCTAGTCTTCATGAGAAAAAATTAGCGGATGTTAAAATAATTGGAAGAGGAAGAAGTAAAGTAATTTCTACATCAAAGATTAAAAAGATTACAGCAATGAGAAAAAATCGAAGAGAAAAGGGGAGGCGTGCTGACCCTTTAGGGTCAAACCCGCACTCAAAAGGGGATGTTTTTTCTCGATCTAGAAGAGTCTTTTTAGAGAGAGAAGAGGCAAGAAGTATAAGTAGAGTTGTAGTTATTACTGTCACAATTATAAAGTAAATTATGGAAGAGATTATTTCTTCTAAGATTAGACGTTTTAGTTGGAAGCTAAATATACTGGAATATTTATACTAAAGAAATAAATTATCCACCTCATCAATAGATTGAAATATACAAAAATAATCAGACTACATCTACAAAATGTCAATATCATGCAGCGGCTTCAAAGCCGAAGTGATGGATTGAAGAAAAGTGGCAGTTATAAAGGCGAATAAAACAGACAGCTAAGAAAGATGTACCGATAAGAACATGAAGGCCGTGAAATCCAGTAGCTACAAAAAAGGTGGAACCATAAACAGAGTCTGCGATAGAAAATGAAGCTTCTATGTACTCTATAGCCTGGAGAGCGGTAAAGTAGACACCTAGAAGGACAGTAAAAGCAAGACTTTGGAGAGCCTGAGATAAATTAGTTTCTATGATAGAGTGATGTGCTCAAGTAACTGTAACCCCTGAGGCAAGAAGAATAGCAGTATTCAAAAGTGGAATTTGAAAGGGGTTAAAAGGTAAGATTCCTGTAGGAGGCCAGTAAATTCCAATTTCAACTGCTGGGGAAAGGCTTCTATGAAAAAAAGCTCAAAAAAAGCTAAAAAAGAATAAAATTTCAGAAGCGATAAATAAAATCATACCTCAGCGTAGTCCAATAGTTACAATATAAGTATGTAGTCCTTGGAAGGTTCTTTCTCGGGTAATATCTCGTCATCATTGGATTATAGTAAGAATAACTCCTAAGATTGCAAGAAAAAATAAGTCTGGGTTGAATTGGTGGAATAATTTCACTAGGCCGACAGTTAGTATTATAGCACTAAGAGAGGCTGTTAAGGGCCAAGGGCTGGGGTCAACTAAATGATAAGGGTGGTGATTGTGTGAAGTCATTAATTTACTTCTCTAGCATAAAGAGAGGTTAAGATTGCAAAAACATAAGATTGAATAATTGCTACAGCAGATTCAAGAGTCAAAAGCAAAATTTGTGCGAATAAAAGTAAGAATAAAAGAGAAGAAGAGAGGGAATGGCCTGTATTTCCTAATAGAGTTAATAATAGATGGCCAGCAATTATATTGGCAGCTAAACGTACAGCTAAAGTACCTGGTCGAATAATGTTTCTAATTGTTTCAATTAAAACTATAAACGGTATTAAAAGAGTTGGGGTTCCTTGAGGAACTAAATGAGAAAATATATGTTGAGTATTTTTTAGCCAGCCGTAAAGTATAAACGAAACCCATAAAGGTAATGCAAACGAAAGGGTTAAAGCTATATGGCTTGAACTAGTAAAAATATAAGGTAAAAGACCTAAAAAATTATTGAATAGAATAAGAGAAAATAAAGAAATAAAAATAATAGAGCCATTATAAGATAAAGGCCCAAGTAATAATTTAAATTCTTTATGAAGAGTTGAAATAATTGTAGACCATAAGAGAAGAAAACGAGACGGTATGGCCCAATATAAAAATGGGATAATAAAGAATGCTAAAAAAGTAGAAAGTCAGTTCAAAGGAAGGTGGAGAATAGAAGATAAGGGGTCAAAAACGGAGAATAAATTAGTTATCATTTTCAGTTAATTATTTTAGAGGAAAGATGTGATGAAGAATAAAATTTATTTTGGGAAGGAAGAATAAAGTAGGTGATTGAAGTAGTTAAAATAAAAATTGAGGAAAAAAATAAAAATAAAGTAAATCAGTATAGGGGAGCTATTTGAGGGATAGAAAAATATTACATTTAGTAATAATTTAGTTATGACAAAACTATGTTTTATAAACTTATCTTTCTTATTAGAAGGAGGCGTGAGTCAACTATAATAAATTTAAAAGATTTACACTTTCATTCAGTCATCTAATAAATAATTAATAAGAAGAAGCTCAATTTAAAAAGTTAGTTGCAGGGGTAGATTCAATGACAATAGGTATAAATCTATGGTTAGCCCCACAGATTTCGGAGCATTGACCAAAAAATAAGCCAGGTCGGTTTAATAAAAATCTAACTTGATTAAGGCGGCCAGGGATAGCATCTGCCTTAATACCAAGAGAAGGGACAGTTCATGAGTGAATAACATCTGCAGCTGTGATAAGAGCACGAATTTGTGTGTTAGTAGGTAAAATAGTTCGATTATCTACGTCTAAGAGACGAAAGTTGTGTAAATTTAATTCATTAGAGGGGATTATGTATGAGTCAAATTCAATATTTAAAAAGTCTGAATATTCGTATGATCAATACCACTGATGACCAATAGTTTTTAGAGTGAGACAAGGTGAATTGACCTCATCTAGAAGATAAAGTAATCGAAGAGAAGGAAGAGCGATAGAAATTAAAATAATAGCTGGAAGAATTGTTCAAATAATTTCAATGAGTTGACCTTCTAAAAGAAATCGGTTGATAAATTTATTAGAAAAAAGGGAGGCTATCAGATAACCTACTATTGTAGTGATTAAGATTAAAATAACTATAGTATGGTCATGGAAGAATATAAGTTGTTCTATAAGAGGAGAAGTGCTGTCTTGAAGACCTAAGTAGTTTCATGTTGCCATTTTCTAAAAGAAATAAATTTCATGACAAGAGCTTAAATCTTACGCAATTGATCTGCCATTTTAGATTTCTAAAAGAAGATTTCTTCATAATAAGAGCCTAAATCTTACGCAATTGGTCTGCCATTTTAGAGTTCTAAAAGAAAATTTTTCATAGTAAGAATAAAAATCTTAAGTAATTAATTTATTATTTTAGAAATTGGCAGAGACTAAGGGAATCTCCGAGTATCTATGGTCAGCTGGGGGGAGATTATGGTGCCACTCTAATGAAGTTGGGAGAAATAAAGAAAAAATAACTACACGGGAAGAAACTAAGGCCTCTCAAATAATTATAACAAATCCTAAAACGGCAAGGAGAGAAATTGTTGAACCAATAGAGGATAAAATATTTCATCTAGTGTAAGCGTCTGGGTAATCGGAGTAACGGCGAGGTATACCGCTAAGACCTAGGAAGTGTTGGGGGAAAAAAGTGATATTAACTCCTAAAAATATAACTAAAAAGTGAATTTTTAGTCATTTTGGATTTAAAGAAAGCCCAGTAAATAAAGAAAATCAGTGAGTAATACCTGCAAAAATTCCGAATACAGCTCCTATTGATAGGACATAATGAAAATGGGCTACTACATAATAGGTGTCATGAAGAATAATATCAAGAGAAGAGTTAGCTAAAACTACACCTGTTAGTCCCCCCACAGTAAATAAAAATACAAAACCAAAAGCTCAAAGAAGAGAGGGGCTATAATTTAGCTGAGCACCATGGAGTGTCCCTAATCATCTGAAAATTTTAATACCTGTTGGTACTGCAATAATCATAGTGGCAGATGTAAAATAAGCCCGAGTATCCACATCTATACCAACTGTAAATATGTGGTGGGCTCAAACTACAAATCCTAGAATTCCAATAGCAAGTATAGCGTAAATTATACCTAAGGTCCCAAAAGCTTCTTTTTTACCAGATTCTTGACTAATAATATGAGAAATTATACCAAAGGCAGGTAAGATTAAAATATAAACTTCAGGATGTCCAAAAAACCAAAATAAGTGTTGGTAGAGAACTGGGTCTCCACCTCCAGCCGGATCAAAAAAAGATGTATTTAAATTTCGGTCTGTTAAAAGTATAGTAATAGCTCCTGCTAGAACAGGGAGAGATAAGAGCAAGAGAATTGCAGTAATAAATACAGACCAAACAAATAAAGGTATGCGATCCATAGTTATACCAGGAGATCGCATATTAATACAGGTAGTGATAAAATTGACAGCTCCTAAAATGGAAGAGGCCCCAGCAATATGTAAAGAAAAAATAGCAAGGTCTACGGAGGCCCCAGCATGAGCGATTCCTGCAGCTAAAGGGGGGTAAACTGTTCAACCTGTACCAACACCTCTTTCAACTAACCCTCTAGATAAGAGAAGAGTTAAGGAGGGGGGTAGAAGTCAAAATCTTATATTATTTATACGAGGGAAAGCTATATCTGGAGCTCCTAGTATTAAAGGGACTAATCAATTTCCAAACCCTCCGATTATAATTGGTATAACTATAAAGAAAATTATTACAAAAGCATGAGCAGTAACAATAACATTGTAAATTTGATCATCTCCGATAAGTCTACCAGGTTGACCCAGCTCAGCACGAATAATAAGTCTTAAAGCAGTACCTACTATACCGGATCAAGCCCCAAAAATAAAATATAATGTACCAATATCTTTATGATTCGTAGAAAATAATCATCGTTGCGTAGTAAAGTGGCTGAAATTAAAGGCGATAAACTGTAAATTTATTAATGAGATTAATCTTTTTTACTATAAGTTTAAATTTTAAGGTTTTATAGTATAAAAATTACAGTAGATTGCAAATCTAGAGATAGCGAAAGATTAAAACTTAAGAGAAAATAAAAAAAAGGAAAGTAGGGGCAAGTAGAGCTACAAAGTTAAAATAAACTAAAAATGCTGAAGGGTTAAGTTTAAAGCTAGGGCGAAAAGTTTTAAAAGTAGAAAACAAAAATGAATTTAATGAGATATTAATGTAGTAAAAAAGAGTAAATAAAGTAGAAACAAGAAGTACTATTAGAAGAATAAATATTTTTTGGTTGATAAGTTCTTGAATTAAAATTCATTTAGGGAGAAAGCCCGTAAAAGGAGGAAGGCCTCCTAATGATAAAAGAGAAAATAAAAAAATAGATTTTTTAACAGAGGAGAAATTAATTTTAAAGATTAAGTTAAGCAGATGGAAAGCTTGGGAAGAGTGAAAAATAGAGATAATAGAGAGGGAGATAAAGCAATAAAATAGAAAATATTGAATTCATAAAGATTCTCTAATGAGTATAGCTGAAAGTATTCATGCTATGTGATTAATTGAAGAGTAAGCTATAATTTTACGAAGGAGTGTTTGGTTTAGACCGCCTAAGGCCCCAAAAATAGCGGAAGAAATAATAGAGCAAGAAAAAAGAAGCACAGGTCAGGTCGAAAAGTAAATTAGAGTGTAAGAGAGCAGAACTATAGGTCTGATTTTTTGAAGGGTTATTAAGAGAGCTGTTTGGGGCCAAGATAGGCCTTGGATAACAGCTGGAAATCAGAAATGGAAAGGAGCTCTCCCTGATTTAATTAATAGAGATACTATAATTAAACTATAAGAAAAAAAAGGAAAAATATTAATTAGGAGCACTGAAATAATTAAAATTGCAGAGGCAAGCACTTGAATAAGGAAATATTTTAAAGCGGCTTCAGAAGAATATTGATCATTTTTAGAAGTAATGAGCGGGATAAAACAAAGTAGATTTAGTTCCAAACCTACTCAGGCTATCAACCAAGAAGAAGAAGAAATAGCTAAGAAAATTCCGAAAATTGAAGAAGAGAAGAATAAGATATTTGCTGAATTAAAAAAAATTAAAAAGAGAATAAAATTCATTTATGGGGTATGGGCCCATTAGCTTAGGCTTAGCTTATCTTTTTATATTTTGGTGTAAAAGCACGAAAGATTTTGATTCTTAAAGAGATAGTGAAAATCTATCAGGTATATATATATAAAGATACTAGTAATAAAAAAAATAAGTAGATTAACTAAAAAAAAAATAAGATTTAAGAAATTCTTAATTAAAGCTTTGAAGGCTTTGAGTTTTTTTAACTTAAAATCTTAAGGTAGGGGATATGAGCACTATGATACCAGTAGACCATAATAAATTAATTTTATAAGATAGATTAATTGGAGATATTAATTTATCTAAATTAATTATTAATTTAGAATTAAAATAAATATGTAAATAAATTAATAAATTTTAATGAAAGTTTATATAGTTTTAGTATAATTAAATATAAATAAGTAAAAGAGTGTAGTTGATAGAGATACTTTTTACATGCTTAATAAGTCTAGAACTTAAAAAATGTTAATAATTTATGTTAATTTAAATTAAGATAAATTAATAAATTCAATAAAGATGTTATTTAGTATAAGCTGAAAATCTAGAACTTTAAAAGTACCTTAAAAATTAGAAAGGTATAAATTAGCAAATTACTTATAAATATTTCACATTTTAGGGTAAAATCAAACCTACTTATCATAAACCCGTGGTTGGGCCCAAGACAACATCAATTTTATTAATTAAAAAAAATTTGAAAAAAGGTAATTAATTTA